AATTTAAATCTGTTCTTCAATATAACACAATGTCTTGTTTCCTTACGACTAAAATAAAGGACTATTTTAGAACACTAGGAATATTTCATTCAGAATTAAAACATAAGAAACTTCAGAGTTATAGAATCAATCAATGGAAAAACTGGTTAAGACGGCATTATCAATACGATTTATCTCAGATTAGATGGTCTAGATTAATGCCAAAAAAATGGCGAACTAAAGTTAATCAAAGTTGTATGACTCAAAATAAAAATAGAAACTTAAACAAATGGAATTCATATGAAAAAGACCAATTAAGTCATTACAAAAAAGAAAATGATTTGAAACTCTATTCATTATCAAACGAAAAAGATAATTTTAAAAAATGTTATAGATATGATCTTTTAGCATCTAAATCGATTAATTATGAAAATAAAAATGACTCATTTATTTCTAGATTACCCTTTCAAGTCAAAAAGAACTTCGAAATTTCATATAATTTCAACCCGTCCAAACACAACTTTGTTGATATGTCCGGCAATCTGCATATCAATAATTATCTAAGAAAAGGCAATATTCTAGATATAGAAAGAAATCTCAATAGAAAATATTTTGATTGGAAAATTCTCCATTTTTCTCTTAGACAAAAAGGAGATATTGAGGCCTGGGTTAAAATCGATACCAACAGTAATCCAAATACTCAAATTGGTATTAATAATTATCAAATAATTGATAATTATCAAATAATTGAGAAAAGGGGGGTTTTTTATCTTACAACTCATCAAAATCCAGAAAAAACTCAAAAAAATTCGAAAAAAGTCTTTTTTGATTGGATGGGAATGAATGAAAAAATATTTAATCGTCCCATATTGAATCTGGAATTTTGGTTCTTTCCAGAATTTTTACTACTTTCTAATGTCTATAAAATAAAACCGTGGATTATACCAAGCAAATTCCTTCTTTTAAATTTGAATACAAATGAAAGGGTTAGTCAAAACCAAAAACAAAACTTTTTTATACCATCAATAAAAAAAAAACAGAATAGAATTCAAGAAGCAAAAGAACCCGCAAGTCAAAGAGAGCATGGATCGAGTATAGAAAACAAAGAAAATCGGGGCCCTGTTTTCTCAAAACATCAAAACGATCTTGAAAAAGATTACGTGGAATCAGACACAAAAAAGGGTAAAACTAAAAAACAATACAAAAGCAACACGGAAGCAGAACTAGATTTGTTCTTGCAACGTTATTTGCTTTTTCAATTGAAATGGAAGGATGCTTTGAATCAAAGTCTGCTCGAAAATATCAAGGTATATTGTCTCCTGCTTCGACTGACAAATCCAACCAAAATTACTATATCGTCAATTCAAAGGAGAGAAATGTGTTTGGATACAATGCTGATTCAGGCAAATTTACCTCTTACAGACTTACTAAAGAAGGGGGTATTGATTATCGAACCCATTCGGTTCTCTGTAAAAAATAATGGAGAATTTCTTATGTATCAAACCATAGGTATTTCGTTGGTTCATAAAAGTAAACACCAAACTAATCAAAGATACCGAGAACAAAGACATGTTGCTAAAAAGAATTTTGACGAATTCATTCTGCAACCTCAAACTCAAAGAATAAATACAGAACAAAATCATTTTGATTTGCTTGTTCCTGAAAATATTTTATGGTCTAGACGTCGTAGAGAATTGAGAATTCGAAGTTTTTTTAATTCTTTGAATTGGGATGGTGTCGATAGAAATTCAGTATTTTGCAATGAAACCAATGTAAAAAACTGGAGTCAATTTTTGGATGAAAGGAAACCCTTTTATAAAGAGAAAAATGAATTAATTAAATTGAAGTTCTTTCTTTGGCCTAATTATCGATTAGAGGATTTAGCTTGTATGAATCGTTATTGGTTTGATACCAATAATGGTAGCCGTTTCAATATCTTAAGAATACATATGTATCCACGATTGAAAATTAATTGATAGTACTATATACCCTGTCTCGTATAGAGTATATGAAAGCAAACAAAAGCACACATGCCTTGTTTTACATCTTATTCGAATCTAATTCGAGTAGACGATACTAAATCAATAAAATAAGGTATCGATTAGATCTAAAAATGAATCAACAGAATATTTTTCATTTTAGGATTTTAGGTTTCAATTATTCGCTTTTGTGAATGAAAAAAACGTATCTATCACCTTTTTGGATTCCTATCTGAATCAATTTTTTAATTTGATTAATTTATTGGAATTGATAAAATTAGAGGTTCATAAAGAAATTAAGTCTATATACCACGTTCAAATTACTGGCATTATTATTACTGATCAATAAAATTCGAAAAAATCCATATCTGTAAAATAAAGAAAGGGGAAATTCGTTTATGGTAAAAAATTATGTCATTTCAGTTACTTCTCAAGAAGAAAAGAAAGGATCTGTTGAATTTCAAGTATTCAATTTCACCAATAAGATACAGAGACTTACTTCACATTTAGAATTGCACAAAAAAGACTATTTATCTCAGAGAGGTTTGAAGAAAATTTTGGGAAAACGTCAACGACTGCTAGCTTATTTGGCAAAAAAAAATAGAGTACGTTATAAAGAATTAATTAATAAATTGGCCATTCGAGAGACAAAAATTCGTTAATTTTATTAAATTAATTTGAAGAGTTATTGCATTTTCACTTATATGTTTCGATTAAATTTTGATGAACTTCTTTTCACTTTCAGTAATTCATGGAAGAATGAATCGTTAAAAAACTTATGACTGCACCAACTACAAGAAAAGACCTCATGATAGTCAATATGGGGCCTCAGCACCCATCAATGCACGGTGTTCTTCGACTCATCGTTACTCTAGATGGTGAAGATGTTGTCGACTGCGAACCAATATTGGGTTATTTACATAGAGGGATGGAGAAAATTGCAGAAAACCGAACAATTATACAATATTTGCCTTATGTAACACGGTGGGATTATTTAGCTACTATGTTCACAGAAGCAATAACCATAAATGGACCCGAACAATTAGGCAATATTCAAGTACCTAAAAGGGCTAGCTATATCAGAGTCATTATGTTGGAGTTGAGTCGGATAGCTTCTCATTTATTATGGCTCGGTCCTTTTATGGCGGATATTGGTGCGCAGACCCCTTTCTTCTATATTTTTCGAGAAAGAGAATTGATATATGACCTATTCGAAGCGGCCACTGGTATGCGAATGATGCATAATTATTTTCGTATTGGAGGAGTGGCTGCTGATCTACCCTATGGCTGGATAGATAAATGTTTGGATTTTTGTGATTATTTTTTAACAGGGGTTGCTGAGTATCAAAAACTTATTACCCGGAATCCCATTTTTTTAGAACGAGTTGAAGGCGTAGGAATTATTGGAAGAGACGAGGCAGTAAATTGGGGTTTATCGGGACCAATGCTACGAGCTTCCGGAATAGAATGGGATCTTCGTAAAGTTGATCATTATGAGTCTTACGACGAATTTGATTGGCAGGTTCAATGGCAACGAGAAGGGGATTCATTAGCTCGTTATTTAGTACGAATCAGTGAAATGACAGAATCCATAAAGATTATTCAACAGGCTCTGGAAGGAATTCCAGGAGGGCCTTACGAAAATTTAGAAATCCGACGTTTTGACAGATTAAAAGATCCTGAATGGAATGATTTTGAATATCGGTTTATTAGTAAAAAACCTTCTCCAACTTTTGAATTGTCGAAACAAGAACTTTATGTGAGAGTTGAAGCCCCAAAAGGAGAATTGGGAATTTTTCTGATAGGAGATCAGAGCGTTTTTCCTTGGAGATGGAAAATTCGCCCACCAGGTTTTATCAATTTGCAAATTCTTCCTCAGTTAGTTAAAAGAATGAAATTGGCTGATATTATGACAATACTAGGTAGCATAGATATCATTATGGGAGAAGTTGATCGTTGAAATGATAATTGATACAACAGAAATGGAGACTATCAATTCTTTTTCCAAATTGGAATCCTTAAAAGAAGTCTATGGGATCATATGGATTCTTGTACCTATTTTGACTCTTGTATTAGGAATCACAATAGGTGTACTAGTAATTGTTTGGTTAGAAAGAGAAATATCTGCAGGAATACAACAACGTATCGGACCTGAATATGCCGGACCTTTAGGAATTCTTCAAGCTCTAGCAGATGGGACAAAACTACTTTTGAAAGAGAACCTTATTCCATCTACAGGAGATACTCGTTTATTCAGTATCGGACCATCCATAGCAGTAATATCTATCTTTCTAAGTTATTCAGTAATTCCTTTTGGTGATCACCTTGTTCTAGCCGATCTTAGTATTGGTGTTTTTTTCTGGATTGCCATTTCAAGTATTGCTCCCGTTGGACTTCTTATGTCGGGGTATGGATCAAATAATAAATATTCCTTTTTGGGTGGTCTACGGGCAGCTGCTCAATCAATTAGTTATGAAATACCATTAGCTCTATGTGTGTTATCAATATCTCTACGTGTGATTCGGTGAGCCCGAAAATGTCTCCAAATTCTTTTCTTTCTAGAAACAAGGATAAAAAGATTTGATTGACTATATATATTTTTCTTCAGCATTTAAGTTGATGAACTAAACCAGATAGTTATATGAGTGAAAGAAAACGGCTTCTAAATTTGCAGTAAAAAGTTGAGTCTCATTTCCTATGTACAAAAAGCAAATGGTGAAAAAAGTAAACATAAGCAATAGAGATTATTTACCCCAAGATTCGTGAATTGTCATGATAACTTGAAGCGGGTTCAAAAGATCAACTGTATGGAGTTTTTCTTGTCTATTACCATAGATGGATTTCCACAACAGGAGGTTTTTGAAAGAAAAAATAAGTGGATGGTTAGGAAGACCAAGATACACAAAGGATTAATAATTGAGATTATGTAAGTTATCCAAGAGGATATTTCTGTACATAAAAGGAATTCAAATTGGGGCTTTACGTTCGTAGAAATGATCAAGAAGTACTCCCCATGATTCTGATCCAGAGTATGTTCCTATCCACTGAGTAAGTAAATAACTATCAAGAACGAAGTAATCTTTTACTTTGGTTAAAGGCCCTTTTTCGGAGAAAGGAGAATAGGAATGAAATAAAATAAATCAAAATAGAAAGAAAAGAATCTAATTGCAAAAGAAAAAAGGAGAGATGTCGTTGTTTTTTTCTTCCTTTTTCTTTTTTTGTTCTTATTCTTTCTTTCCTATAATTTCATTTTGATTTCTATTTATATTTAGAGAGATCAAATTTTTGTCATGATTCATGAACTAATCAACTCTCTAATTTTTTTCGTAATTGAAAATTCCAGGTTGAAATGTATATGTGATATTGCTATAAAGCACATTTTTTTTATTTTATTTAATGATAAGGTTATTAATCAACAAAGCCAAATTAAAATTCTTAAAAGATGAGATAAATTCAGAAGCACTTATTTATTAATTTTAAATATAGCAGACAGAATTCCATTGGTCTAATTTGGGACCTTAGGATAGATTTTGACTCTATCTGACAAACATATCAAGATAAAGAAGAGGAAAGGGCCCTTAGATTTATTTGTGACCTCTGAGGAGCCGTATGAGGTGAAAATCTCACGTACGGTTCTGTAATAGCGATGGGCACAGTGATGTTATCATCGACTATGATTATCTAATAGTTCAAGTACAGTTGATATAGTGGAAGCGCAGTCAAAATATGGTTTTTGGGGGTGGAATTTGTGGCGTCAACCCATCGGGTTTATCGTTTTTCTAATTTCGTCTCTCGCCGAGTGTGAAAGATTACCTTTTGATTTACCAGAAGCAGAAGAAGAATTAGTAGCAGGGTATCAAACCGAATATTCAGGTATCAAATTTGGTTTATTTTACATTGCTTCATATCTGAATCTACTAGTTTCTTCATTATTTGTAACAGTTCTTTACTTGGGAGGTTGGAATCTTTCTATTCCGTACATATTAGTTCCTGAGCTATTTGGCATAAATAAAAGGGGTAAAGTCTTTGGAAGACTAATTGGTATTTTTATCACATTAGCCAAAACTTATTTGTTTTTGTTCATTCCTATTGCAACAAGATGGACCTTACCGAGGCTGAGAATGGACCAACTATTAAATCTTGGGTGGAAATTTCTTTTACCGATTTCTCTAGGTAATCTATTATTGACAACCTCGTTCCAACTTCTTTCACTGTAAAAGACCACAATATCCTAGATTCACGACTTGTCTCAAACAAGAGAAAGAAACAAGCATAAAATCTTTTTTATAGATATTCAACATATGCTCCCTATGATAACGGAATTCCTAAATTATGGTCAACAAACAATACGAGCCGCCAGATACATCGGCCAAGGTTTCATCATTACCCTGTCCCACGCAAATCGTTTACCTGTAACTATTCAATACCCCTACGAAAAATTGATCACATCGGAACGTTTCCGAGGCCGAATACACTTTGAATTTGATAAATGCATTGCTTGTGAGGTATGTGTGCGTGTATGTCCTATAGATTTACCCGTTGTTGATTGGAAGTTGGAAACTGATATTCGAAAGAAACGATTGCTGAATTACAGTATTGATTTTGGAATCTGTATATTTTGTGGTAATTGTGTTGAGTATTGCCCAACAAATTGTTTATCAATGACTGAAGAATATGAACTTTCTACTTATGATCGTCACGAATTGAATTATAATCAAATCGCTTTGGGTCGCTTACCAATGTCAGTAATTGATGATTACACAATTCGAACAATTTTGAATTTACCTCAAATAAAGAATGAATAAACCCTTAATTCGATTCAAAAAAATTACGAATTACGAAGGCTTAGTTCGGATCTAAAACAATGAGATTTTTGCTTGGGCAATTCAAACTAGTGGTTGCTTAATGAGACTACTAGCTTAATTTAGATTGAAAACAAAATCGATTTCCATATTATATATTATAATAGATAATAGTAAAATAGTAATGGTTTCAAAGTAGATAAATGATATCAAAAATAGATAGGTTTAAACTACTCTTTCGACGAGTAAAGAATGGATAGTGGTCCAATAAAATAAAAGCATCCACCTCAATTTATACCCATTAGAATTTCATTCAATTAACAATTTCAAAGTATCATAAAAAATAGAAAAACTGCTTTTTTCCTGGTCAGGTCAATAAAGTCATGAAATTCTTCGTTTTTGATTTTTTATAAAAAATGGATTTATCTGAACCAATACATGATTTTCTTTTAGTCTTTCTAGGATCGGGTCTTATATTAGGGGGTCTAGGAGTGGTATTACTTCCCAATCCAATTTATTCGGCCTTTTCCTTGGGATTGGTTCTTGTTTGTACATCGTTAGTCTATATTCTATCTAACTCCTATTTTGTAGCTGCTGCGCAGCTACTTATTTACGTAGGAGCTATAAATGTTTTAATCATTTTTGCTGTGATGTTCATGAATGGCTCCGAATATTACAAGGATTTTCATCTTTGGACCGTAGGAGATGGAATTACTTCGATGGTTTGTATAAGTCTTTTTATTTCACTAATTACTATTATTTCAGATACGTCATGGTACGGGATTATTTGGACTACAAGATCAAACCAGATTATAGAGCAAGATTTTCTAAGTAATAGTCAACAAATTGGAATTCATTTATCAACAGATTTTTTTCTCCCATTTGAACTTATTTCAATAATCCTTTTAGTTGCTTTAATAGGTGCAATTGCTGTAGCTCGTCAATAAAAAATTTCTATTAAAACTTGGAATTAAAATAAAATTTTGTTCTGTCTTATCACATTCATTTTCCTTCAATTCTATTTGAATTCTAGCTGGATAAATAGAAAGACTTTAGGTCAATCTAGTACCAATATATTTCTTTGTTCCATACTTGTTATATACTAGTCTATTAAATTAGTTGAATTGTTGTTCATATTGAAAGGAGTCGAGATTGATAAGGAGTTGTTTAATGATTCTCGAACATGTACTTGTTTTGAGTGCCTATTTATTTTCTATCGGTATCTATGGATTGATCACAAGTCGAAATATGGTTAGAGCCCTTATGTGTCTTGAACTTCTATTGAATGCGGTTAATATAAATTTTGTAACATTTTCTGATTTTTTTGATAATCGTCAATTAAAAGGAGACATTTTCTCAATTTTTGTTATAGCTATTGCAGCCGCTGAAGCAGCCATTGGACTGGCTATTGTTTCATCAATTTATCGTAATAGAAAATCAACTCGTATCAACCAATCAAATTTGTTGAATAATTAATAGTAATCATTTACATTCTAATATTGAGAAAGCGATTTGAATTAGCATGTTTAATACGTAAAGTATGATCTTATTTGCAAAATATAAGAAATCAAAGTATTTTGGCCTCTCTCATATCTCATAAACCAATCCAGAAAGGGGTTGATTAGAAAATTCTGATAACTCATTGATTCATCTGGTATATAAATATATAATTCGTTTCTAAGTTTACTAGATCGAAAATTTAGAACATTAAAAAACGTATAGACCAAATGTCACATTCAGTAAAGATTTACGATACGTGTATAGGATGTACTCAATGTGTCCGAGCCTGCCCCACGGATGTATTAGAAATGATACCTTGGGACGGTTGTAAGGCTAAACAAATTGCTTCTGCTCCACGAACAGAGGACTGCGTTGGTTGTAAGAGATGTGAATCCGCCTGCCCAACGGATTTCTTGAGTGTACGAGTTTATTTATGGCATGAAACAACTCGCAGTATGGGTCTAGCTTATTGATACGTTCGAGAAAACTCTACTTGAATCCATTTAATTTTTTTACCGACAAACCTGTGCTCGAAAATCAAAATATTTTGAGCACGGGTTTTTTTGGTCTAAGTGTATCTTGTCTTTACTACGAATTATTTTCCTTGGTTAACAATAATTGTAGTTTTTCCGATATTTGCGGGTTCTTTAATTTTCTTTCTTCCCCATAAAGGAAATAGGGTAATCCGGTGGTATACCATATGTATATGTATTTTAGAACTCCTTCTAACAACTTATGCATTTTGTTATCATTTCCAATCGGATGATCCATTAATCCAACTAGTAGAGGATTATAAATGGGTCGATTTTTTTGATTTCCATTGGAGATTAGGAATAGATGGACTTTCTATAGGACCCATTTTATTAACAGGATTTATCACGACTTTAGCGACTTTAGCGGCTTGGCCAGTTACTCGAGATTCTAGATTATTCCATTTTCTCATGTTAGCAATGTACAGTGGTCAAATTGGATCATTTTCGTCTCGGGACCTTTTACTTTTTTTCATCATGTGGGAGTTAGAATTAATTCCTGTTTATCTACTTCTAGCCATGTGGGGAGGAAAGAAACGTCTGTACTCAGCTACAAAATTTATTTTGTACACGGCAGGGGGTTCTATTTTTCTCTTAATGGGAGTTTTGGGTGTTGCTTTATATGGTTCTAATGAACCAACATTAAATTTTGAAACATCAGTTAATCAATCATATCCTGTGATTTTAGAAATAATCTTCTATATTGGATTTTTTATTGCTTTTGCTGTCAAATCGCCCATTATCCCCCTACACACATGGTTACCAGATACCCATGGAGAAGCACATTACAGTACTTGTATGCTTCTAGCCGGAATCTTATTAAAAATGGGAGCGTATGGATTAATTCGAATCAATATGGAATTATTACCTCATGCCCATTCTATATTTTCTCCTTGGTTGATGATAATAGGTACAATACAAATAATCTATGCAGCTTCAACATCTCTTGGCCAACGGAATTTAAAAAAAAGAATAGCCTATTCCTCTGTCTCTCATATGGGTTTCATAATTATAGGAATTAGTTCTCTAACCGATACGGGACTTAATGGAGCCCTTTTACAAATAATCTCTCATGGATTTATTGGTGCTGCACTTTTTTTCTTGGCGGGAACGACTTATGATAGAATCCGCCTTGTTTATCTTGACGAAATGGGCGGAATAGCTATTCCAATGCCAAAAATGTTCACGATGTTTAGTAGCTTTTCGATGGCTTCCCTTGCATTACCAGGTATGAGTGGTTTTGTTGCCGAATTGCTAGTATTTTTTGGAATAATTACCGGCCAAAAATATCTTTTAATTCCAAAACTACTAATTACTTTTGTAATGGCAATTGGAATTATATTAACTCCTATTTATTCATTATCTATGCCACGCCAGATGTTCTATGGATACAAGCTATTTAACGCTCCGAAGGATTCGTTTTTTGATTCTGGACCGCGAGAGTTATTTCTTTCGATCTCCATCTTTTTACCCGTCATAGGTATTGGTATATACCCCGATTTCGTTCTTTCATTAGCAGTTGACAAGGTCGAAGTTATTCTATCTAATTTTTTTTAGAAATAATTGGATGACTGAAATAAAAAAACCTATGTTTGTTTTTAAAAACATTCTTGGACAATGAAAAAAAGTCTTCTTTTTTTCTTTAATTAAGATCAATTAAGAGAAGAATTAAGTAAAAACAATGAAATTGAACTACATATGATAGAAAACCGTGTGAATCAAATATTGTATTGATGATTCACACGGCCCACATGTTAGTTCATACAATGCGTCACCCGCTCTTGTATTTGTAATAACTTGTCTTGAATTCAATTAAATGTTGATGGAAAAGAACCATAACTATGTAACCCTATTCCTAATAGATTGACCCCAAAATAGCATATCCAAATTATAAGAAAGCCTATAGACGCTATAATTGCAGAATTTGCACCCCGCAAATTTCTATTTGTTCGAGTATGTAAATAAATTGCAAATACGATCCAAGTAATAAATGCCCAAGTTTCTTTTGGGTCCCAATTCCAATATGACCCCCACGCTTCATTAGCCCATACCGCTCCCGAAAGGATTCCTATGGTTAAAAAAGTAAATCCTAAACTAATAACCCGATAACTCCAATAATCCAATTGTTGAATCAATTGGAACCTGTAATAATTTTTAGCAGAAAAAAACGAAGTATTTTCGAAAACATTTTCACCCACGAAAAATGACGCGTTTAAAAAACCATTGCTCTTATAAATATAAAAAAGCTTTCTGTTTTTACGAAATGTAATCACTAGAAGTGCTACTGATAATAACGATCCACATAAAAGGGCTGCATAGCCCAATATCATCATACTTACGTGCATTATTAACCACTCCGATTGAAGAGCAGGTACTAATATTCCAGATTGGTGTATTTCAGTTAAAATACCTGAAGTAGCAAAGCCTTGGGTCAAAATAGCACTTGGTCCAGTTATTTTACTTAAAATGAAAACATTTTTTTTGAAATACGGAATTATATGAATAAGGGAGAAACTCCATGAAAGGAAAATTAATGATTCATATAAATCGCTTAGTGGGAAATGTCCTGAAGAAATCCACCGAGTAACTAATAATCCTGTTATACAGAAAAAAGTCACTATTATGCCCTTTTCTGACGAATCGTATAGTTTTACAATTTCCTCGACTAAAAGGGTTATCAAATGAATTGTAATTACAATTGAAACGATCGAAAAGGAAATGTGAGTTAATATATGCTCTAAGGTTGAAAATATCATAAAAAATCTTAAAAAATAAGAGTCCCTTAATTACATAATTCGAAAATGGAAATCGGGAATTGAATTCATTATAAGATCTATTTATCCTTTTTAGAAGATGGTATGCCGCCACTCGGACTCGAACCGAGATGCATTAGCACTGCTTCCTAAGAGCAGCGTGTCTACCAATTTCACCATAGCGGCCTGTCTTGAACTCATAATAGCCTACGAATAAGCAATCGTCGAGATTGAGTAAGCTATTTTAGTTTAGTAATGATTCAAATGGATCAATAACAATAAAAAGTTGTTCAAATAGGAATTTGAGGTTGAAGGTTCATTATTTTCGATTTGAGTTTAGAGTCTTAGTTTTTTTATTTAACCAGGGACTTTCCTATATTTTATGCTTTCCTCGAATTCAGAATTCAACTCTTGTAACTAAACCGTTCTATACTCAAATTAAGGAATAAGGAATAGAGTGAAAAATTTTTGTTTTCATTGTTTAAGCAGCAATTTCTTATTTTTTTTTTTAGAAATCTAAATTAGAAATCTAAAATAAAACAAAAAAGGGATTTTGACGACAAAATAGAAAGAAAAGAACCCATTTTGTATCGCTCAAAATTCACAATTAGCCATACAAAATTTCATTAATCAATTTTCTCTATTGGGTTAAGGGCAAGATATATATGGGGGACTATATAATAATTCAGAGAAAATCAAAAGTTAGAAAGGTCGACAAAACAAAAAGGTTTCAAAATAGAATCAATAAATTTCAATGAGTTTTTAACTTTCACTAAAGATTTTTATATACGTTCTTCTATAGCTATATATAGCTATAGAGATGCAAATATAGAATTTTTTTTTTTCATTTTATTCTGCAAATAGGTCGATGGGGAAAATAAAACTCCCCACCTTGGAATAGAAATGATCTTTATTCTTTTGTCAACAAAAAAGTTATTATTCAGTGATTGATATAGTAAATAGAGGATTTCCTAATTCTATTATTTTATATATCAATTATTTACTATATCAATCAGAAAAGCGAATAGAGTTCCATTACATATGGATTGGGGAGTTAATCAATATCAAATAGGAAGGGGAAATCGTTAAATAATTCAATTATTATCTAATTGAATAATTTAAGAATAATTGAATTATTTTTTCAAGTTGATTCAAATTATTTTAACGTTTTATTACTTATTTATTTGGGTTTGGCGTACAAAAAAACTTTTTGAATTCCCGGTAGAAAGAGATTTCGCTAACGAAAAAGCCTTTAATGCTATCCAATACCCCTTCCCTTTCCAAATATTTTTACGAATACGCTTTTTTGATGTCGAAGTGCGTTTTTTTGGAACTGCCATTTATAAATTAAAAAATTACTCATTGTTATAGCTGGATGTGAAAGACATCTATTGTTCAAAACGAATTATTTTTAATACATATTTATTTTCGAGCTAATAGTGTTCTCCTCAAATAAAACATTATCGAGATAGGTAAAAGATATGTCAAAATTGCAGAATACTGGAAATAAAAACAGAAGGCCAATATGCGTTTTTTCAAGTCTTTCTATTCCATAAAACATTCATAATCGTAAAAAAGAAAAGATTCTCTAGTGACTGGTATCTTTATTTCACAATTTCCCATTCTTTTTGATTCATAAAATCTATACCTATAGAATTTGATAATCGGCTTTTCCGTAGAAATGAAGAAAGAAAATTAGTTGAACTTAAGAAATTGAACTTAATAAAAATAAAATAAGGAATCCCAAAAATATTCGATTTTTATTTATGGTTCCACATTTCATTTACATGCAATAAAATACCTCGAAAGGTTTAAAGATAAGAACCGCGTTTTTACTTCAGGAAATGAAAAACTTGAATCCCCGTTCGATTCACTATCTTTGGTCAAACTTGGATCAAAAATAGGCCTATTTCAAAGGAGATTAGTAATTAATCCCTTTCATATCATTTGACCAATTGTAACTTTGTGATTTCAATAGTTGAAGTATTTAGCAAAGACTCAGAATAAGTAAGAATAGAAAATTCGATTAAAATTTAAAATTAGTTTAAGTTAGTCCATATTTTTACTTTTTATTGACTCCTTTCAAAAGAGGTAAGATCCGGTGAATCGGAAACAATTAATTAAGAATTCAAAACTTTTTTATGGAACAGACATATGAATATGCGTGGATCATACCTTTCATTCCACTTCCAGTCCCTATGTTAATAGGAGCGGGACTTATTCTTTTTCCAACGGCAACAAAAAGTTTTCGCCGTATGTGGGCTTTTCAGAGTGTTTTATTGTTAAGCATAGTCATGATTTTTTCAATCTACCTGTCTATTCAGCAAATCAATAGCAGTTCTTTTTATCAATATGGATGGTCTTGGATCATCAATAATGATTTTTCTTTAGACTTCGGATACTTGATCGACCCACTTACTTCTATTATGTCAATATTAATCACTACTGTTGGAATTTTGGTTCTTATTTATAGTGATAATTATATGGCTCATGATCAAGGATATTTGAGATTTTTTGTTTATATGAGTTTTTTCAGTACTTCCATGTTGGGATTAGTTACTAGTTCCAATTTGATACAAATTTATATTTTTTGGGAATTGGTTGGGCTGTGTTCCTATCTATTAATAGGATTTTGGTTTACACGACCTGTTGCGGCAAATGCTTGTCAAAAAGCCTTTGTAACTAATCGTGTAGGGGATTTTGGTTTATTATTAGGAATTTTAGGTTTTTATTGGATAACGGGGAGTTTCGAATTTAGGGATTTATTCGAAATATTAACTAACTTGATTTATAATAATGAGGTAAATTTTCTATTTATTACGTTATGCGCTGTTCTCTTATTTGCCGGTGCAGTTGCTAAATCCGCCCAATTCCCCCTTCATATATGGTTACCTGATGCCATGGAGGGGCCTACTCCTATTTCGGCTCTTATACATGCTGCTACTATGGTAGCGGCGGGGATTTTTCTTGTAGCTCGGCTTCTTCCTCTTTTCAGAGTTATACCTTACATAATGTATTTGATCTCGGTTATAGGAATAATAACAGTATTATTAGGAGCTACTTTAGCTCTTGCTCAACAAGACATTAAGAGAGGTTTAGCCTATTCCACAATGTCCCAATTGGGTTATATGATGTTAGCTCTAGGTATGGGGTCTTATCGAAGCGCTTTATTTCATTTGATTACTCATGCTTATTCCAAAGCATTATTATTTTTAGGATCCGGATCCATTATTCATTCAATGGAAACTATTGTTGGATATTCTCCAGCTAAAAGCCAGAATATGGGTCTTATGGGAGGTTTAAGAAAACATGTACCAATTACCAAAATCACATTTTTATTAGGTACACTTTCTCTTTGTGGTATTCCACCTCTTGCTTGTTTTTGGTCCAAAGATGAAATTCTTAATGATAGTTGGTTGTATTCGCCAATTTTCGCAATAATAGCTTGGGCCACGGC